AGGGGTGTGAGTGACAATTGTGAGGTGGTTTCTTTTGGGTTGTGTGGAGGGGGGGGGGTTTGTTGTGGGTTGATGTTAAGAGTGTTTGGTGAAGTAAATATTTATTAGTTGAGAGAATGGCAGTTGGGGTTGTGCACACCTAAAAGATGAAAATACAAGCTCTGATCCGGTATATTAAAACTTTTGTTTTTGGGGTTTGGCAAAAGTGGGTCTTGGATGGGGGTCAGAGATGGGGGTCGGGGGGGTTTGATGAGATTTATCGTGGTTTGTGGTATGGCGGGGGTGGTGTTGTTGGGTTGGTTAATTGGTATGTCCTACAAGCATGAATTAAATAACACATTGCTGAAGTCCGTGTGGAGCTAGAATATTGAACGTAGGTGCGATTAATAACTGCATGTACTAGGAATCAAAGACAGGCGCATTCAGGACGAGATGTGGTGGGAGTCAGCATACTGCGATGGGGTTTGCGTGCAGACCAGAGATAAAAGATACCAAATGCATGGAGAGCTCCCGTGACTGGTTAATAGGGTGATAGACCCGTGATCCATCGAGATGTCTTATTTAAGAGGAACGTGTGGGCGATTATGGTTGTTATGGCCCTGAGGTAAGAACCAGATGCCGGATACAGCTCAAGTATAGCTACCCCCACAAGTTATGGGCCCGGAGCGAGGAGAGTAGCACTCTTGTGCGGGATATTGATTTCACGGAGGATGGTGAACAAGGGACCCCTAAGTGAGGGGGGGCATCCGTGGTGAGGAGGATTATTTAACAGATATGTGCTATGTCCAGTGAACGACTTAATGTACTATGGACGATTTGCATGGATTGGTTCGGTTGGTATTCGTGGGGAGAGGGTGAGTGCTTTGGAAGGACCATGGCATGTGTTACTGTTGAGATTACTATTGGGATTCTTGCTTGTAAGCGTGCTTTTCGGGGATTTTGGGTTGATATGTAATGGTATGTGCTATGTACAGTTAAGCATATATAGTACTATATATTATACATGCTGACTAGCAGTAATGCACGAATTACATAGTAGTACTGTGAGCAGGTCGTACTGAAAATGTACTATGGGGCTTGTACAACATAAGAATACAGAAAGTAGTTTAAGTTAGAATGCCAGCTTTGGGTGTTGGCGGTAGAGTTGGGTACTTTCTTTCTGACTGCCCTAGGAGGAATGTTTCATTTCTGGTTTACAAGGCCAGTGTATTAATTTATACTACGAGGGCAGGTTCATTTGAGTAGGTTGTTTTCGATTAGGGAGGTTAGTGGTATTAGGATTAGGATAGTGATGAAGTATATTGCAGATGCCACTTGGCCGATGGTGATGAAGGGTTGGATTACTGGTTCGCTTCCAATTCAGGTGAGGGTTAGTAGGATTGCGGTTAGGAGTCAAAATAGGAATTGGCTTAGTGGGCGGAATATTATGCTTTGTTGTTTGGATTTGTGGAGTATGGGAATAGCTGCTAGGATGAGGATTGATAGGAATAATGCTAGTACACCTCCTAATTTATTGGGGACAGATCGTAGGATTGTGTATGCGAATAGGAAGTACCATTCTGGTTTAATATGCGGGGGGGTGTTTAGTGGATCAGCTGGGGTGTAGTTGTCGGGGTCGCTTAGAAGGTTAGGTGAGAATAGTGTTAGTATCGCCAGGGCGAAGAGGAGGAGGACTAAGCCTAGGATGTCTTTAATTGTATAGTAGGGGTGAAAGGCGATTTTATCTGAATCGGAGGAGATTCCGCAGGGGTTGTTTGATCCTGTTTCGTGTAGGAATAGTAGGTGCACAGTTGTGAGGGCGACAATGATGAAAGGTAGAATGAAGTGTAGGGTGAAGAATCGTGTAAGGGTGGGGCTATCAATGGTGTACCCACCTCAGACTCACTGAACGAGGTTGGCTCCGATATATGGGATTGCTGATAGTAGGTTTGTGATTACTGTTGCCCCCCAGAATGACATTTGGCCTCATGGGAGGACATAGCCTATGAAAGCCGTTGTTATGGTTGCGAGAAGAAGTATAATGCCAATGTTTCAGGTTTCTAGGAGGAGGTATGAACCGTAGTAGAGGCCTCGACCCATGTGTAGGAAAAGGCAGATGAAGAGCATGGAGGCGCCATTGGCGTGGAGGTAGCGGGTGATTCAGCCGTAGTTCACGTCTCGGGTGATATGTGCGATTGAGGAGAAGGCAGAGGAGGTGTCTGGTGAGTAGTGTATTGCTAAGAATAGGCCTGTGATGATTTGCAGGATTAGGCAAGCTGTAAGAAGTGAACCGAAGTTTCATCACATGGAAAGGTTAGATGGGGTGGGTAAGTCAATGAGGGAGTGATTAATTATTTTTATGATTGGGCTGGACTTGCGTATTGGGATCATTGGTGCTTTTATAGTTGAAGTACAACGATGGCTTTTCATATCATTGGTTATGGTTGGAGTCCATATGGAAGCAATGACATATATTTTGTTTACATTGAGTGTATTATTGGTTATAGGGTTTGTGGGTTTTTCTTCTAAACCTTCTCCTATTTATGGGGGCTTGGCGTTAATTGTTAGTGGTGTGGTTGGTTGTGTGATCGTTTTAAATTGTGGGGGGGCTTACGTGGGTTTAATAATGTTTTTGGTTTATTTGGGGGGTATGATGGTTGTTTTTGGTTATACTATAGCGATGGCTATTGAAGAGTATCCTGAGACGTGGGGTTCGGGGTTTGAGGTTTTGGGGGGTTTTTTAGTAGGGTTGATGATGGAGGTAGTGTTAATTTTATGAGTTTTAAGTTTGGATGAAGTGGTAGTGGTGGTAGTTAGTCTTAGTGATACAGGTGATTGGGTAATTTTTGAGGGGGAGGAGCCAGGGTTAGTTCGGGGTGATTCTATTGGTGCTGGTGCTTTGTATGATTATGGGCGTTGGTTAGTGGTGGTTGCTGGTTGGACGTTGTTTGTTGGTGTGTACATTGTGATTGAGATTGTTCGGGGCAATAGGTTATATTATTAGGAGTAGGGTTAGGGTAAGGGGGATGAGGAGGGAGAGGAAGTAGAGTTTGATCATGCCTTTTTGGGTAGTTACGGCTATGGAAGCGGTGGTGTGTGCTTGTGAGATTATTTTGGGTATAGATTTTTCTAGTCACGCTGAGTCTAGTAGAAGGAGGGCCAGGTTTTGGCTTATAAGTAGGTTTTGATAGGGAATTGTGCGGTGAATTGTAGTGGGAAAATATCCCAGTATGTTAGAAAATTTGAATGTTTGTGATGGGTTTTTTATTTTTAGTTTGTTTGTTATAAGGGTAAGATCTAGGGCTGCTAGGAAGCCTAGGGTGGTTGCGCACAGGGCCGAGAGTTTTAGGTAGAGGGGTATTATTGGCTGGGGGAGTGTGGTAGGGGGGACGTTATTGGTGATGAGAAATCCTGCAACCATGCTGCCTATTGTGAGGCGTTTAATTGGGTTTAGTAGGGCGGGGTTGTTTTCGTTAATGTTTGTTAAGGCTGGGAAGCGGGGTTGTCCTGTTAGGGTGAGGAGGATGGTTCGAGTACTGTAGGCGCTTGTTAGGGAGGTAGCGACAAGGGTAGTGAATAGGGCTCAGGCGTTGGTATGTGACGTGTTTGTGGCTTCGATGATAAGGTCCTTGGAGTAGAAGCCTGTGAGGAATGGTATTCCTGTGAGCGCTAGGTTGCCGATGATTAGGGAGGTTGAGGTGAGAGGTATTGTTTTAAACAAACCTCCTATTTTTCGAATATCCTGTTCGTTGTTTAGGTTGTGGATAATGGATCCGGAGCATATGAAAAGTGTGGCTTTAAATAGGGCATGAGTGCAGATGTGTAGGAATGCTAAGTATGGTTGGTTAATGCCAATGGTAACCATCATTAGGCCCAGTTGGCTCGAGGTGGAGAAGGCTACGACTTTTTTAATATCATTTTGTGTGAGGGCACAGACGGCTATGAATAGGGTGGTAATAGCCCCTAGGCATAGTGTGAGGTTTTGAATTAGTGTATTGGCTTCTATTAGAGGATGAAAGCGGATAAGTAGGAAAACCCCAGCAACGACTATGGTGCTGGAGTGAAGTAGGGCTGAGACTGGAGTTGGGCCTTCTATAGCAGAGGGTAGTCAGGGATGAAGGCCGAATTGGGCTGATTTTCCTCGTGCCGCTAGGAGAAGGCCTATTAGTGGGAGGGAGCTTGAGTTGGAGTTTAGGGCTAGTATTTGTTGGAAGTCTCATGAGTTGTAATGTAGGAGAAATCATGTCATAGTTAAAATGAGACCAATGTCGCCGATGCGGTTATATAGGATTGCTTGGATGGCTGCTGTGTTGGCGTCTGTTCGAGCATGCCATCAGCTAATTAGGAGAAAGGATATGATCCCTATGCCCTCTCAACCAATGAAGAACTGAAAGAGGTTGTTGGCGGTGACTAGGATTAGTATGGTGATAAGGAAGATAAGGAGATATTTGAAGAATTGGTCGATATTTGGGTCTGAGCTTATATATCATAGTGAGAATTCTATAATAGATCAGGTAGTGAGTAATGCGATTGGGGTGAATATTATGGAGAAGTAGTCTAGTTTAAAGCTTAATGTTAGGCTTAGTGTTTGGGTTATTATTCAGTGCCAGCTTCAGATGATTGTTTCTTGGTTTAAGAATATATATAAAGTTGTTGAAGAGAGGCTGGTAATGAAAGCATATATTACGGCTGTTTTTACGTAGTTTGGATATAGGTGTTTTTTGTTGGGGTTGATAAGGGTAGCGAAAATTGGAAGAGTTAGGGAGATGAGAGTTGTTATTATGATGGGGGTATACATGATTATTACTTTTATTTGGAGTTGCACCAATATTTTTGACTCCTAAGGCCAATGGATAGCTGTTATCCTTTAAAAGTTGAGAAAACCGTAGTTTTAAGTACGGAGGTGTGGATTAGCGGTCCTTGCAAGTTTTCTCGGTAAATAAGAAGTGGTAAGCTTCTATAGTTAGATTCACAGTCTAATGTTTTAATTAAACTATATTTACAGGAAGTAAATCCTAGAATGATGTTGGGGTTAAGAGATAGAAGAATAATTGGAGCGAGGTGTATGAGTATTAATATGTTTTCTCGTGTGAAAGGTGGTTTTATGTTAATTATGTGGTGTGTGAGCGCTCCTCGTTGTGTTGTGGTGAATATGTGAAGAGAGTAGAGGGCTGTAATTAGTATGTTCAGTCCTGTTAGTATGATGGTGATGTGGGATCAGGAAAATGAGGTTGCGATTACGAAGAGTTCGCCCAGTAGATTAATAGTGGGAGGTAGAGCAAGATTAGTAAGGCTTGCTGTGAATCATCAGAAGGCTGTTAGTGGGAGTAGGATTTGGAGTCCTCGGGATAGTAGTATGATGCGGCTGTGGGTGCGTTCGTAGTTTGAGTTGGCCAAGCAGAAGTATATGGAAGAGGTGAGTCCATGGGCAACTATAAGGATAGTTGCACCGGAGAAGCTTCATGGGGTTTGAATAAGGGAGGCTACAATTACAAGGGCTATATGGCTTACAGAAGAGTATGCGATGAGTGATTTTAGGTCTGTTTGTCGGAGACATGTTAGGCTTGTTATGATTATGCCTCATAGGGATAGTATAAGGAATGGGTAGGCTATATATTCTGTTAAGGGGTTGAGAATTGGGGTGAGTCGCATTATGCCGTAGCCGCCTAGTTTTAGGAGTACTGCGGCAAGAACTATCGACCCTGCAATAGGGGCTTCGACATGAGCTTTGGGGAGCCATAAGTGTAGACCATACAGAGGTATTTTTGTCATAAAGGCCATTATGCACGCTAATCAGGTAAAGTTGTGGGATCAGCTGATTGTTAGTTTTTGGTTTGTGAGTGTTAGTAGTATGATGTTTAGTGAGCCTGTATTGTTGTAGGTGTGGCTTAGTATAATAAGCAAGGGTAGGGAGCCGGTTAGTGTGTAGAATAGGAAGTATGTGCTTGCATTAAGGCGTTTTGCTTGGCTGCCCCATTTGGTGATAATAATTAGAGTGGGGATAAGGGTGGTTTCAAACAGGATGTAGAATATAATTAGTTCTGTAGCTATGAATGTCAGGATTAAGGTAATTTGTAGGAGAATTATTATGAAGAGGAAGAGTTTCTTTTGTGAGGGGGGTTCGTTGTGTAGGTGGTGTTGGCTCGCTATGATTATGAGAGGTAGGAGTCACATAGTTAGTGTTAGGAGGGGTGTTGTTAGTGGGTCGGAGGATAGGTAGGTTGAGTCATTAAGGAGGTTAGTATTAGATTGGTTGAAGAATACTAGGGGAATGAGGCTAATAGCTAGGCTATATGTAGTTAAGTTGATTCAGATTATATTATTTTTAGAAAGTCATGTTATGGGTAGTAACATGGTTGTGGGGATAATTAATTTTAGCATTGAAGCAGGTTCAGGTTGTGGATGTAATCTAGTCCGTATGTGTTGGAGATTGAGACTAGTAAGGCGAGACCTACTGCTGCTTCGCAGGCGGCAAATACCAGTAGGATGATGGGTATAATATTGATAAGAGGGGAGTGTGTGTTTGAGGCAATAAGGGCGGTTATGATGAAGAGTGATATTGCTATTCCTTCTAGGCAGAGGAGGGAGGCTATTAGATGTGAACGGTAGGTTAGTATGCCTAGAAGAGAGATGGTAAATGCTAGTATAATATTTATATAGGTGGGGGTCATTTGGTTAGTATGATTGTCATAACTCAATGAGTCGAAATCATTTGTTTTAGTTTAAACTACTTACCAATTCAGCTCAGTCTAGTCCTTTTTGAGTTCATTCATAGGCTAGGCTGAGGGTTAGGATAATGATGAGAGCGATGGTCAATTTGATTATTGTTTGGAGGTTTGTTGTTTGGATGGCTCATGGCAGGGATAATAGTAGGGCGATTTCTAGGTCAAATAGTAGAAAGGTAATGGCAACTAGGAAGAACTTTATTGAGAATGGGATGCGGGCGGGGTTTAGAGGATCAAATCCGCACTCATAGGGGCTGGTTTTTTCTACATAGGAGTTGAGTTGGGGTAATCAGAATATAATGATTGTTAGTAGTGAGGTTAACAGGGTGTTGGTTATTAAGGCTAGCGCTAGGTTAATTACTCTTTTTTGAATGTTGTCAAAACTGATTGATTGGAAGTCAATTGTACTGGTTATACTAAAAGAGTAAGATCCTCATCAATAAATAGAAATATAGAGAAGCAGTCAAACAACATCTACGAAGTGTCAATATCAAGTGGCGGCTTCGAAGCCGAAATGGTGGTTTGATGTGAAGTGGTATAGTAGTTGGCGAATAAGGCAGGTAGAGAGGAATATGGATCCGATAATAACGTGGAGTCCGTGAAAGCCTGTGGTAATGAAAAATGTTGAACCGTAAATACCATCGGAGATGGTGAATGGCGCTTCAAAGTATTCTGAGATTTGTAGTAAGGTGAAGTAGATGCCTAGTAGGATTGTGATAAGTAGAGCCTGGATGGTTTGTTTTCGGTTATTGTTTATGAGGCTATGGTGGGCTCAGGTAATTGTAACCCCGGACGCGAGTAATACGGAGGTGTTTAGGAGTGGTACCTCCAGGGGGTTTAGGGGGATAATGCCTGTTGGTGGTCAATGACCCCCCAAGCAGGGTGTTGGGGCGAGGCTTGAGTGGTAGAATGCTCAGAAGAAGCCGATAAAGAAGAATACCTCTGAGACGATAAATAGTGTTATTCCGTATCGAAGGTTTTTTTGGACGGGTGCTGTGTGGTGGCCTTGGTATGTGCTTTCTCGTACAATGTCGCGTCATCATTGGTATGAGGTTAATATGTTGGTTAGTAGGCCTAGTATTAGTAAGGTGGTAGAGTGGAGGTGAAATCATATTACTAGGCCTGATGTTATTGAGAAAGCTGACAGAGCTCCTGTCAGTGGCCAGGGGCTGGGTTTGACTATGTGATAAGCATGGGTTTGGTGGGTCATTAGGTGTTGTTATGCAAGTAGAGGCTGGTTAAGAGTGTGAAGACGTAGGCCTGAATTAGGGCTACTGCGACCTCTAGAATAGTTAATAGTGCTAGGAGTGTGAAGATTAGTAGAGTTATGGGGAAGTTGATGGATGATAGTGCTAGCGTGGCGTTTCCAATTAAGTGTATTAGTAGGTGACCAGCTGTGATGTTTGCGGTTAGTCGTACGGCTAGGGCTACTGGTTGAATAAGTAGACTAATAGTTTCGATTGCTACTAGCAGGGGGATGAGGAGTGTAGGTGTGCCTTGTGGTAAAAGGTGGGCTAGAGAGTTTTTGGTTTTAAAGCGAAGTCCTATGATCACTGTGCCTGCTCATAGGGGGATTCGTATGGCTAGATTTATGGAAAGTTGGGTAGTTGGTGTGAACGAGTGGGGTGTAAGTCCTAAAAGGTTTGTTATGGTAATAAAGGTGATTAGAGATGTTAGTATTAAAGATCAGGTTTGTCCCTTAGCATTGTGGGTTGTTATTATTTGTTTTAGGGTAAATTGAGTCAAGTTTTGTTGAATAGTAGCTAGTCGATTATTAATGGGGTGTTTAGAGGTTAGGATTAGTAGGGTGGGGAATAGGATGATGGGAATTGTAGCGGGTTGATTTAAGATTATTGGGGTTGAGAATGGGGTAAACAGGTTTTCGTTCATTCTGGTTGCCAGTAGATATTGTGGGTTTGTAGGTTGGGGTTTTTTGTAAGAGGTGGTTGATAGTAGTTTGTGTTTAGTAGTTTTAGTTGTGTAATAAGGTATAGTGTAGGAAGTATTGCTATAATAGTGGTGGATCATGTCGATGTGTCTAATTGGGGCATTCCACTGCAGAGGGTGTGTCTTTGCCCCCGTCTTTAACTTAAAAGGTTAATGCTAGGATAGCTGTACAGTGGGTTTGTGGGATTTTTGAGAATTTTGTAAGGTGGGGGTGTTGAGGGGGTAGAAAGGAGGGGGTTATTATAGGGTAAATACGGGTCCTATTTCAAAGATTTTTAGTGGGATTAGTTCTGCAACGATTGGTATAAAGCTATGGTTTGCTCCGCAGATTTCTGAGCATTGTCCGTAATAGACGCCTGGTCGTGTGGCTGTGAATACAGTTTGGTTTAAGCGTCCAGGTACTGCATCTGTTTTTAGGCCTAGTGTAGGGATAGCTCACGAGTGTAAGACATCTTGAGATGTGATTATTATACGCACGGAGGCTTCAATTGGAAGAACTACTCGATTGTCAACTTCTAGAAGTCGAAGATCCCCTGGGTTTAAGAATAGGGGGGGTAATATGTAGGAGTTAAAGATTAGGCCTCCATAGTCTGTATACTCATAGGTTCAATATCATTGGTGTCCGATTGATTTGATAGTGAATGACGGGTCATTGATTTCATCTGTCAAGTACAGGATGCGCAAGGATGGGAGAGCAATTAGGATTAAGATAATTGCGGGTAGGATAGTTCAGATGGTTTCTATTTCCTGGGCATTTGTGATGTTGGTGTTGGTCAGTTTTGTTGTGAGTGTTGAGAGTAGGGCGTATAGTACTAGGAAGCTGATTAGAGATATGGCTATAAAAGCATGGTCGTGGAAAGTGATTAGCTCCTCTATAACAGGAGATGTGGCGTCTTGTAGGCTTAGTTGAACCGGGTGGGCCATATAAGATATATAGGGTTTGGCCTATAATTTAGCTTTGACGAAGCTATGAAATGATTTTTTCTAATATCTTGTTGAAAAAGTTATAAGGGTTATAAGACTGGCTTGAAACCAGTTCTAGGGGGTTCGACTCTCTCCTTTTTCGTTTAGTTTAATATAGGTTGGTTCTTCAAACGTATGGTAAGGTGGGGGGCTTCCATTTAGTCACTCTAGGTTAGTGAGGGGTTGTTCGATTAGTAGTACTTTACGTTTTGAAGCGAAAGCTTCTCAGATCATGTAAATTATTAAGATTATTGCTGTTAATGAGATAAAGGAGCCTATAGATGATAGGATGTTTCATGTAGTGTAGGCATCAGGGTAGTCAGAATAGCGTCGGGGTATTCCGGACAGGCCAAGAAAGTGCTGCGGGAAGAAAGTTAAGTTTACGCCTACGAATATAATGGTAAAGTGGACTTTGGCACAAGTTTGGTTTAGTGTGTAGCCTGAGAATAGAGGAAATCAGTGCACAAAGCCTCCTATAATGGCGAATACAGCCCCTATTGATAAAACATAATGGAAATGGGCGACAACGTAATATGTGTCGTGTAGTACAATATCTAGGGACGAGTTTGCCAAGATAATGCCGGTTAAACCCCCCACAGTAAATAGGAAGATGAAGCCCAGGGCTCAAAGTATTGCTGGAGATCATTTGATGTTGCCTCCATGGAGCGTAGCAAGTCAGCTAAAAACCTTCACGCCGGTGGGAATTGCAATGATTATGGTGGCAGAGGTGAAATAGGCTCGTGTGTCCACATCTATGCCAACTGTAAATATGTGATGGGCTCATACAATAAAACCCAAAAATCCGATTGATACTATGGCTCAAACTATGCCCATATACCCAAATGGTTCTTTTTTTCCAGAGTAATAGGCTACAATGTGGGAGACTACCCCAAAACCGGGGAGAATGAGAATGTAGACTTCGGGGTGACCGAAGAATCAAAACAGGTGTTGATATAGGATAGGGTCTCCTCCTCCAACGGGATCAAAGAAAGTGGTGTTGAGATTGCGATCTGTTAGCAGTATGGTAATGCCGGCGGCCAGGACTGGTAGAGACAGGAGTAGGAGGATTGCTGTGATTAAGATTGATCAGACAAATAAGGGGGTTTGGTATTGGGATATTGCGGGGGGTTTTATGTTGATGATGGTGGTAATAAAGTTAATGGCTCCTAAGATAGAGGAGATACCTGCCAGGTGAAGGGAGAAGATAATTAAATCCACGGAAGCTCCTGGGTGAGAAAAGTTTCCTGCTAAAGGAGGGTATACTGTCCAACCTGTTCCAACGCCAGCTTCTACTACTGTTGATGCCATTAGTAGTAGGAAAGAAGGAGGAAGATGTCAGAAGCTTATGTTATTTAGACGGGGAAATGCTATGTCGGGTGCTCCGATTATTAAAGGCACCAGTCAGTTCCCGAAGCCTCCAATTATAATAGGTATGACTGTAAAGAAGATTATAATAAATGCATGGGCCGTTACGACGACGTTGTAGATGTGGTCATTACCCAGTAGGTTGCCAGGTTGACCGAGCTCAGCTCGAATGAGGAGGCTTAGGGCTGTGCCTATGATTCCAGCTCATGCGCCAAATAGTAAATATAGGGTTCCAATGTCTTTATGGTTTGTTGAAAAGAGTCAACGATTAATGAGCATAAGTAAGGTGGAAGGGCTGGTAAAATGGCTGAATAAGCATTAGGCTGTAAACCTAAAGATGGGGGTCTAGTCCCCCTTTTATCAGCTCCGAGGTGATTTTCATGTTGAATTGCAAATTCAAAGGAGCAGTTCCAAAGTTTCTGCCGGGGCTTTCTCCCGCCTTTTTTTCTTGCGGCGGGAGAAGTGGATCAAAGCCAGTTGATTAGGGTACTTAGCTGTTAACTAAGTTTTTGTGGGTTTGAATCCCATTGGTCTAGTAAGGGCTTAGCTTAATTAAAGTAGTTGATTTGCGTTCAATTGATGCAGAGCAGGTGTTTGCAGTCCTTATGTGTTTCAGAAATTAAGTGTTTTTACTTACTGAGGGCTTTGAAGGCTCTCGGTCTTGTTTAACCTAAATTTCTAGTGGGTAGCTAGGATTAGGGGGGAGATAGGTAGTAAAAGAGTAGAGATGATGATGAGTGGGGGGATGAGGAGTGTGGGTTTTGTGTTTTCAAATTGTCATGTTATTTTTGTGTTGTTAGACGTGGGGAATAGTGTTAGGGAGGTGGTGTAGATTAGGCGTATGTAGAAGTATAGGTTAAGTAGGGTTATAATAGTTATAATAGAGGGGATGAGGAAGTTGTTGTTCATTGTGAGTTCTTGGATGATAGCTCATTTGGGCAGGAAGCCGGTTAGGGGGGGTAGGCCTCCTAGAGATATGAGGATGGGTGCTGTTAGTGGTGCTAGGTGGGTTGATTTGTTTCAGGTGCGGGATAGTATGAGGGTTGTGGTGCTTGAGTTTAGATTAAGGATTAGGAATATGGTAGTTGTTAGGATAATGTATATAGTTAAGTAGAGAATTGTGGTAGTTGGGTTGTATACCAGTGTCATTATTATTCATCCTATGTGTGTGATTGAAGAGTATCCTAGGATCTTGCGTAATTGTGTTTGGTTTAGACCTCCTCAGCTGCCCACCGCGATGGACAGGGTAGAAAGGGTTAGGAGGGTGTGGGTGTTGATTGATGGGTGGATTTGGTATATGATTGAAATAGGGGCCAGTTTTTGTCATGTGAGAAGAAGTAGGCCTGAAGTTAGGGGTGTTCCTTGGGTGACTTCTGGGACTCAGAAGTGGAATGGAGCTATTCCTAGTTTTATGGTAAGGGCGATTGTCATTATTAGGGATGGGAGTTGGTTGATATAGTTTGTTATTGTTCAGCACCCTGATGATAGGTTGTTAGAGATAATTGCTATCAAAAGGATTATGGATGCGGTGGATTGTATTAGGAAGTACTTGGTGGCGGCTTCTGTAGAGCGGAGGTTTGTTTTTTTTGTTAGGATTGGGATGAAGGCTAGTATGTTTATTTCTAGGCCTGCTCAGGCTAGGAATCAGTGTGAGCTTAGTGTTGTGATGAGTGTACCTGCGATTATTGTGGTGTAGATGATGAGTTGAGCTAGTGGGTTAATTAGTACGGGAAGGATGTGACCAACATTTTCGGGGTATGGGCCCGATAGCTTGTTTAGCTGACCTTACTTTAGGATGGGGTGTATGAGGTAGCACGGAGAAGTTTGGGTTCTCAGGGGTAGGTTCGATACCTACAGTCCTAGAAATAAGAGGGTTGGGGCCTCTATTATTTACTCTATCAAAGTAACTCTTTTGTCAGACATATTTCTAGGTTTGAGGGGGGATGTTGGAGATTGCGATGGGTATTGAGGTAGATCATATGAGTAGTGCTAGTGTGAGTGGGAGGAAGTTTTTTCATAGTAGGTGTATGAGTTGGTCGTAACGGAATCGGGGGTATGCCGCTCGGATTCATAGGAATAGGGAAGTTAAGAAAAGTGTTTTGGTAGTGAGGCATGTTGTGAATAGTTCTGGTGAATGGATTGGGTAGAATGTGCCTAGGAAGATTGTGGCTGTTAGGGCGTTTATCATTATGATGTTTATGTATTCGGCTATGAAGAATAGGGCGAATGGACCTGCGGCATATTCAATGTTAAAGCCTGATACTAGTTCTGATTCACCTTCTATGAGATCAAAGGGGGTTCGATTTGTTTCTGCTAATGTGGAAGTAAATCATATTATGGCTAGGGGTCATGATGGTAGGAGAAGTCATAGGTGTTCTTGTGTTGTGATGAGTGTATTAAGGTTAAATGAGCCGTTTATTAATAGGACTGATAGTAGAATAATAGTAAGGGTGATCTCGTATGAAATTGTCTGGGCGACGGCTCGTAGGGCTCCGATTAGGGCGTAGTTTGAGTTTGATGCTCATCCTGATCATAGGATGGAGTAGACGATTAGGCTAGACATGGCTAGGATGAATAGGAGTCCTAGGTTGAGGTTGATTAGGGCGTTGGGTATGGGGAGGGGGGTTCATAGGAGGAGGGCAATGAAGAAGGCTAGGGCGGGTGCGAAAATATAAAGGGCAGTGGTGGATGTTGAGGGTTTCAAGGGTTCTTTGGTGAAGAGTTTTATGGCATCAGCGAAGGGTTGTAATAGTCCGTGTGGGCCTACAATGTTGGGTCCTTTTCGTAGTTGTATGTGACCCAGTAGTTTTCGCTCAACGAGTGTGAGGAATGCTATGGCGGCTAATGTAGATATAATTAGAAGTAAGAGGTTTATTGTGGTCATGGTGTTAAGAAGAGGGGTTGAACCTCTGATTATAAAGTTTTAAGTTTTATGCAATTGCCGGGCTCTGCCATCTTAACAAACCCTGTTTTCGGGTGGGGTGTGTGATACTTTGCTAAATTGAGATTAGATCATTTATGTAGTGAAGGCGCTTTATGAAGTGGGCCTTATTTCTCTTGTCCTTTCGTACAGGGAGAAATGTATAATAGATAGAAACCGACCTGGATCGCTCCGGTCTGAACTCAGATCACGTAGGACTTTAATCGTTGAACAAACGAACCCTTGATAGCTGCTGCACCATTAGGATGTCCTGATCCAACATCGAGGTCGTAAACTCTATTGTCGATATGGACTCTAGAATAGAATTGCGCTGTTATCCCTAGGGTAACTTGTTCCGTTGATCAAATATATTGGATCAATTACAAATGTTAGTTCGCTTTGACTTGTGTGGTCTCGGCATGTGTTGTTCGGAGGTTTTGTTGTGCTCCGAGGTCACCCCAACCAAAATTTTTAATGCAGGTGTAGTAGTTTAAAGGTCCGTAGGTTTGTATGATTTTTGGTTGCATTAATAAATTAAAGCTCCATAGGGTCTTCTCGTCTTATTGTTTTATGTCCGCCTCTTCACGGACAGGTCAATTTCACTGGTTGAAAGTAAGAGACAGTTAAACCCTCGTGGTGCCATTCATGCGAGTCCCTATTTAAAGAACAAGTGATTATGCTACCTTTGCACGGTCAGGGTACCGCGGCCGTTAAACGTGTGTCACCGGGCAGGCAGTGCCTCTAATACTAGTAATGCTAGAGGTGATGTTTTTGGTAAACAGGCGGGGTTTGAGTTTGCCGAGTTCCTTTTACTTTTTTTAACCTTTCCTTGAGGCATGCCTGTGTTGGATTAACAGTGAAGGTGGTGTTGGCTTATTTGTGCTTGTTATACCTGGCTGTTAGGTATCGGTGAGGCTTTCGGTCCGATTTAGGCTTATGCGGTGGAGAAAATATTCATGTTACTTATACTAGCATTATTGCTTCTATAGGATAATAGATTAGTCCAATGTGGTGAGAGGAGTTCAGTTATATGTTTGGTATTTTTAAGGTGGTTGGTGTTGAGCTTGAACGCTTTCTTAATTGATGGCTGCTTTTAAGCCAACTATGGTAATTGGGGTTTTTACTCTCTCTGTAAGGTTTTTTCCTAGTGTCTAAAGAGCTGTCCCTCTTTAGACTAGCAATTAAGCTTACAGGAGGATTAGTAGTTCTGTAGGTAAGCTTAAGGTAGAACTAAGATTCTGTCTTGGATAACCAGCTATCACCAGGCTCGGTAGGCTTATCACCTCTACCCAGAAATCTTCCCACTATTTTGCCACATAGATGGGTGCGCTCTTTTAGCTGTTTTTGGGTAGCTCGTCTGGTTTCGGGGGATTTGGCTTGTAGTTCTCTTTGTGAAATTGTCTCTAGCTAATTCATTATGCAAAAGGTATAGGGGTTAGTCCTTGCTGTTTTGTGCTTGGGTGGTTTTCTATCTTTCCCTTACGGTACTACATCTATAGCGCCAGGTTAAAATTTCTATCGCCTATACTTTGTGTAGGTGAATGGTTTGGTATCTGTTGGTTTGGTATTAGTGTTGGTTATGCTTGGGGCTAGTCTTGGCTCAAGGCAATCAAGTGGTATTGAGATTTTCTGGGTGTAAGCCAGGTGCTTTATTTTAAGCTATGCCTTGATTTATCCAAGCGCACCTTCCAGTACACTTACCATGTTACGACTTATCCCCTCTATATAAATATTGGAGTGTTTAGTTAGGATATTCCTTAAATATATTTGAGGGGAGTGACGGGCGGTGTGTGCGCGCTTTATGGCCTGGTTCAATTAAGCACTCTATTCTTAATTTACTGCTAAATCCTCCTTGGACTCTTAGGTTTCATAAGAGTTTTCGTGGGGTATTCTGAGGCAGAAAATGTAGCCCATTTTTTACCGTCTCATGGGCTACACCTTGACCTAACGTTTTTGCGGTGTGGGCATTTGCGCTCACTTTGTGGCCTTCATCAGGGTTTGCTGAAGATGGCGGTATATAGGCTGAGCAAGAGAGGGTAGGGTGGATCGGGGTTTATCGATTATGGAACAGGCTCCTCTAGGGGGTGTAAAGCACCGTCAAGTCCTTTGAGTTTCAAGCTGTTGCTTGTAGTATTCTGGCGAGTAGTTTTGTTGCTCAACTACTGAGGTTTAGGGCTAGGCATAGTGGGGTGTCTAATCCCAGTTTGGGTCCTGGCTATTGTGTGTTCAGAAGCTTTAAAGCCACTTTCGTAGTTTATTTTACATCAGCTAGGGTTTTACAGTTTAGATGGAGTTTAGCTTTATTGCGTTAGATCTTAAACACCCTCTACGCCGATCTCTATTAGCTAGGGTCAATCGTGTGACCGCGGTGGCTGGCACGAAATTGACCAACCCTAAATATAGCATAGCTTAGTTAAACTTTCGTTTATTGCTAAATATTTGTCACTGCTGTTTCCCGTAGGGTGTGGCCAGGCAAAGCGTTTTGAGCTGCGTGTGCGTGCTTGATGCTTGCTCCTCTTGGTCATGATGATTTGTAGGGCGTCTTCACCGGGGCGGGGATGCTTGCATGTGTAATCTTGCTAGGAGCCAATGGAAAGGCCAGGACCAAGCCTGTTTGTTTATGGGGTGTGCGAACCCATCTAGGCATTTTCAGTGTCTTGCTTTGGGTGGGTTTAAGCTACATAAAC